TCTTGCAAGCAACCTCACCCTCACCTCGGAATGAGAGAGACATCAAGGACAGGAACGTAGGAAAGCTCCTTAACGGGAGATTCAGCCACGTAATCAATCCCCCAAACTGTAACTCGGGATGTCAGGATTGCAAGCAACCTACACTAAGCGAGCTAGAAGCTAAAGTGAATCTTTTTTGGCATCTTTTTCTTTGCTTTGACCGCGACTTTGTTTGGTCTTCCTCTTTCCTTCGGCCCATGTTTCAAAGCTAGCAAAAAGTTCGAGCCTTCGGGATCTCTCTTGAACGGCGGTCGGTCAGTCCTTTTCTTCTGTTGATGCTGAGACTGATGCTTTGACTGTCTCCCATATCATTGATAATAAAGATCCACTACTTGCCTTGTCGACGCTAAACTCAGTACCTCGCTTCCTTCCTAGTACACCTACTAGACCCATACTCATTACGAATGTGTTCACCAGACATCTGACTTAGCAACCTTCTGCTTAGACCGGCAACGATAAGGAAGGAGATCTATGGATAATGGGATATAGAAGTCAGGTGCGGCGGTCAGCTCAGTCAGAGCGGAAGCGGTCAGGCAAGGTTATCGTCAGACAATGTCGTGCAAGCAGGATGTTTCGCTAGTTAGGCGAGAGGTTGCGCTTGCCATGCTGAACCAACTTTTTCCTTTCTTGACTGGTGGTGAACCCTCCTCTCTTCTTTCTGGGTCCGCCCTTCCAGCTAACTCGCTTTCCTCCTAAAGGGTCAAAAGGGCTGTGCATTTAGCTGACTCTCTATGCCCCGTAAAAAGAAGAGAATTGTCCAGTTATGGCGAGGAATAGGCCTCTATCTAGATGAGAGATTGAAGAAGAAAGCGATGTGTGCCCTGCCTTTCCTCGAAAGGTGGTTGCAACGGGCTTTTATGAATTTCATTTGCGAAGTAGAGCCTAGCCCATTTAAGGTGGGGAGCCTAAAGAAGTAGGTAGAGTCAAATTTCCTCTAAACGAGAGTCAGCCGAAGATGAGGGCCTTCGTTCATCCTTCAGTTCAAAGCGCCAACAGGATTGCCTACGACAAACGTAAACCATTTCTTACTTCCAAACAAAGTTTTAACGTTAAAAAAGAAAATCCCAAATCTACTCGAAGACTTTTTGGTGGAGTTTTTCATTGTCGGCCTGAAACTCATGTTGTACAGCCAAGTGGAAAAACACCGAAGCACCTAAATTATCGTAAAGAAAGAAAAATTTCTAGCTATTCGTGGATGGGTTCGGAAGAATTGAATTTGGTTTTTATTTTCTAGCGTAGCCCCGATGTACCGAAGCCCCATGCATTGCAGTGCATATAATAAGAGCTGCTGTAAGCGCTGTTGCGCGAGTACTGTATTTCGAACTAACAAGAGAGGAACTACGAGCAGAAATCAGTAGTTACTCTTTATTTATCGTAAATCGATTTAGATTAAGTCTCTTGAGCGGCCGTTCACGTCAGAAATAAAAGTTGTTGATGTAGTTGCTATTCTTTCTTTTTTTCGTCTCGATTGGGTTGGTGTTCAGTGTACCGCTCCGTGGGTACAAGATCGAAAAGAATGCATTGGATGGATGCGGCTTTGAGAAGAGGGGCAACAGTGAAGATGCCAAGAATGGCCGTGTCTATGGGGATGACCGGTCTTAGTAAGAATCTGTTGCAAAAGCATGTTAGGGAGGAATGCCTGCATTAAGATTTAAAACTTGCCGTCTACTTGAAGGAAATGTTTGGAACAGGGAACTTACAATAATACAACGCCGCATTCTTCGAAGATTGAGGAACAAGACGAGATCTATTAAGAGAACGATTTATTCTCGAAAAAATCTGAATAGTTACATCCAATTACAAACTACACGAAAGTTGCCCCTTTTTCATGGAGATTTACCCATCACAGAGATGCATAGAGGAACAGAACGAACTTCATATATCCCTTTTCCACTCAATCCAGAAACAAGATCGGACGTTATTCCGGTTCGTCTCCATTTTAGTGAAACTCTTCCTCAAGCAAGGAAGCCGATAAGTCATCGAAGGCTTTGTGTGAATAATGTCATTCTATTGTCTTCCAAGAGTTTTTCCCATGCTAAGTTGCTTAGATTCTCTTATTCCTTCCTCATCATTTTGATCTTGCTCCTGATATGCTATTCTGTTTGTGTAATGCTGCTAGGTTCTTTTTCCCTTTTTGAAGGATTCGTTTCTAATGTCATTTTTGGGCTAGGGGGTCGAGCTATCGCCGTTGGCTTATGTAAGGTAGGCTGCTCCGGGAGCCTGGCCCTTTTCATTGGGGTTGCTCTTAAGGCCCTCTTAACTGCGGGGATCGGGGCCAATATGGTTTTTCCATCGGGTGGGGAAATAATCCCTTCCAATTCTGGTTCCGGGGGACCGTCACACTCGAACTCCTGGACGGAAGATTCATTCTCGATAGGAGTGTTGCTAGAACCATTTTCCGAAACGGAAATGGAGGGCACCTCAGTTCGTTCTTCGGTGGCACGCGATGAAGCGGGCCCGTCCCATCAAGGCCCCGATGAAGCGGGCCCGTCCCACGAGCTCGTAGTACACAATGCGAGCTTGGAGTCGTCAATGCGAAATCGCATTGTACGACTCGAGCAGGAGAATAGCCCTTATCTGCTAGATAAGGCAAAGGGGGCCTACTGGTCAGAGATCAAGGGGGCACTGGATCATGCTCCCTCTCAGGGGGAGTATAACCGTTTAATCGGTTTTGAGAACAGGGACCTCCTGCTCCGAGAACTCAAGCATGAGGCTTTACGCCTTTTTCAAGGAGTCTTGGAGCAGAATCCTCCCTTGGCCGACCAGGCCCCATACAACGCCCAGGAGGCGTTTAAGGACTTCCTGTCCGAGTATGGCGACCAACTGGACCGGCTCCAGTTGGACGTATACCAGCGGGACACATTGGAACTAGAATTTGTAGCTCTGGTGAAGCAAGAGCTCAAAAGGGATGGCCCCGCCTATATCAGAGAACGCATTTTCTAAATGGAAAGCGTACTGACTCTGACTGCTATCTACGATGCGATCAGGGGGGAGCAAGGGCTTAAGTCATCGATTCAAATCCTATCTTTTTTTCGGTATGCCGCTCCGCGAGCAAGGAGCGAGAAAACAAAGTGGGCTGTGGTGATGTCAGAATTTGCACCTATTTGTATCTATTTAGTGATCAGTCCGCTAGTTTCTTTGATCCCACTCGGTGTTCCTTTTCCATTTGCTTCCAATAGTTCGACCTATCCAGAAAAATTGTCGGCCTACGAATGTGGTTTCGATCCTTTCGGTGATGCCAGAAGTCGTTTTGATATACGATTTTATCTTGTTTCTATTTTATTTATTATCCCTGATCCGGAAGTCACCTTTTCCTTTCCTTGGGCAGTACCTCCCAACAAGATTGATCCCTTTGGATCTTGGTCCATGATGGCCTTTTTATTGATTTTGACGATTGGATCTCTCTATGAATGGAAAAGGGGTGCTTCGGATCGGGAGTAACCACTGGTGATAGGGCAAAAATCGGGGGGAAGAACAAAAGTAAAGAGCGATGCCTACATTAAATCAATTGATTCGTCATGGTAGAGAAGAAAAACGGCGCACGGACCGTACTCGAGCTTCGGATCAATGTCCCCAGAAGCAAGGAGTACGCCCGCGTGTACCAACGAGAACACCGAAAAAACCTAATTCAGCTCCACGTAAGATAGCCAAAGTACGGTTGAGCAATCGACATGATATATTTGCTCACATTCCGGGCGAAGGTCATAATTCGCAGGAACATTCTATAGTCTTAATAAGAGGAGGTAGAGTGAAAGATTCGCCAGGTGTGAAATCCCATTGTATTCGAGGAGTCAAGGATTTGTTGGGAATTCCGGATCGAAGAAAAGGGAGATCAAAATATGGTGCAGAAAAACCAAAATCGATATGAATGGAAGATGCCTCTGTAACTCTTTTTTCTCCAATTTTCAGTACGAAGTTACTGGCTCTAAGAAGGCAATTGCACCTTAGCCCATGGACTGATACGGAGACTACTCTACAGGGGAAATCTCTTACTCGACTAGAGCGGATCCCGAGACTTCACCCGTTCCTTTAAACTGTTGGGCACTACATTCTATAACGAGAATCACAAGGCCGGTCAACAAGGAACAACCTGGCAGAGTGTCCTGAGATAACAAGGCATCAGTGACAACGCCCAGTGACGAGAGTGGCGACATACGAGGATCTAACCTCGACCAACGAGAGCGTAGCTGCTCGACCTCAGACATAGGGATTCTCGGACCGGAACAATGGGATTCGCTCGACAAGACTGAAACCTTCACTTGCACCACTAGAGTCGTTCCGGCACTTTTAGTTGTTACCTTTAGTAGTGTAAACAACATCCCCGAAACTAGCGCATGCGATATCCCTCGGTGTCTTTATGGTAACCAGCATGCGTTAGGGAAACAGTATAGTAAGACGAAGGCGATCCCAGCAACGCAACTCAGGCAAGCGACTAAAGCAAGCCGAAGGCGATCCCCATAACTACAGGTGCTGGGGATCGTTTGGCATAACGCTCTAACGCAAGTCGTTATGGCGCTTTGGAACACTGCCGATCGCCACCTCTTGCAAGCAACCCTCGGTCACAAATGGGAAAAATCATACGCTATCATAGGCGCTTCTAATTTATTTGGAGATTCTAAATGCAGCATGCGCTGAAACCCGCCTAGCTACTTACTACTCTACTTAACTTAAAATTAAAAAAAAAATTGAATTCAAATTGGTCGAGAAAAAGAACCGCGCTAGTCGGAATTTGGGGAAAGATAGAGAGCTCTCTAGGCTCTCCTGATCAAATTGAGAGTTCGCTTTGCCAGTCCATGAATATGTCGCACCCAGCAGTTCGAGGAGTTGGCCAGATACGGATCGAAGCCCTGCCTCGAAAAAGTCAGGACTTTTGGGCAGATTCCAGTATCCGACCCATCTCTTTCTGCCGATTCCCCGGGTTGTCGGAATCTCTGGTTCGATCAGGACCAGGAGTCCCATTCATTCGTTTATGGGAGCGACTCTCTGTTCCCATTCTCCACCGGGTCATCAGGTGATTAGCCAGCTCAATCCATTTTTCCATCCGATGGTCTTCACCCTAGGACTGACTCTGTTCGACCTGCCTTGATTGCCTAGCTAATGCTACCGTCGCAAGCAACCTCTACTAACGCTATAGTTGCAGCAAAGCAAGCTCTAGAGGGGTTTTAATGGTCCCATTTCATTTTCATGTATGGAACTTACTTCTGATACCTGCAACAGAGTAAAAGCTGCGGTAATGCTTGCTCTCCTGGTCAATAGGCTATTCAAACCAATCCCCTAAGCTGTTACTGCAAGAGCTGCAGATCTGATCCTAGAATAGAAGCTCAACCAGTTGCCGGTACTCTTTCATCAGCTGTGGGATGCTTAGACGGTACTAGTGCTTGAGTAAGCGGTGCTCCCTTTCTGTTTGCAATTACCGCTGCAAAATAGTCATCCCTAAAGCTGTTTTCAAATTCAAATAGGTTGTAGAATAGGTTGTTCTCGAATAAGCTCTTTGAAAGATAACTGAATGCGTTTAGTCCTTTGGGGATGGGTCTGCGCGCAGGTAGCATTTTTGAGGAAGTGAAGACGAATAGTCGACTTTGTTGCCTGCTTGACTGCTTTCATCTCCTGATGTCAGAAAAGGTGTTCTATCGCATTCTTTTAGCTGCAAGGGCAAGGGAACCGTCAGGTTGTAGTGGTTGAAGTAGAGCCAAACAGCGATGGACTAAGCGAGTCAAATAACGCTGGTGCGAACCATGTGACGGGTGAGGGTGATAAAATAAGTCCTGCTCTGCTGCCCTGTGTTAAGCAAAGTGAGTTGACTTCGTTTCAGGCCATGTTATTCAGTCTCATGGAACTAAACTCTTAGATGCAGCATGCAACCGCCTCCATCCATCGGCACACCCGCGCCAGATACACGCTTAGCCGCATTGTTCATCTTGAAAGGGAGCCGCGAGGTGCTGTCATGTCAAGCCCTATATATACTGGAAAAGAAATTAAATGAAAGCCAGCGTTGGGAGGAATGAATCTTGGATCAAGTGGGCAACCCTTCCTTCTACTTCGGACCCCTTTATTCCAGTTTCGAAAGATCCGGAAGAGAACCCGCCAGGGGGCTCACACCCACTTTCGAGAGCTAGACCAGACTTCCTTATCTGGCTTCCAGTCTACTAAGGACAGCTGGCTCAGACACTGGCTTTGAGTTCGGACTTCCTTCTTTCTATGACCAGATCAGGAGCTGCATGATCCGATGAGCTATCAGCTGAGAGACTGGCTTCTCGGTTGTTAGTAACGACTCATACAGAGCAGCTTACCTTGCTATGGTGAGTTATAGAATCAATTGAGCGAAGCTACCTACTTAGCTGATCTAGTTAGAGGACTTCTTTAAAGAAGGGCTTTAATCCACAGAATTGAGTTTCCATTATAATGGTGAAAATGCTAATGGTGAGATTGGTTACAGGAGCTAGTTTTAAAAGAATCAATCAATCAAGCTTGGACCCGTGCAATTTATAGGCCTCCCTCAAAAGAACCAGTCCAGCAACCCGACCGGTAGGACAAGAAGAGCATCCCTGGGAGAAAGACAGCTTATTAGAGCATTGGCGGTCGACGAATTCGTCTATCAGACAATCTATCCTTAGCCTAAAGGCCCGTTAAATTAAGGGTGGTGCAGTGTGACCGGAGCAGTTGTAGAGTTTATAAATGGGATTTGAGGCGACGCCTGAGTATGAGGAGATCGCACTGGATATGGCTACTCTTTACGGCAAAGGGAGCATTGCCCATAAGATAAGGCAGCCTTGGACTTCCTATTATTACTTCTAAGTGAAAGGTAGCCAGCAACAATGAAGGCATTCAGACTCATTACCTTTCTTAGCTCTCATTGAGACTCCCTTTTAGAAAGAGAAATGAACAAGAACTTCACTCATCCGGAAACGTGATTCTATGTCCTGTAAGCATCAGACTAGATCAAAAACCTGCCCTTTCTCCTCTCGACGAGTGTCAGCTCCTTTCCATGTACGCTGGTTGGCTAGTGTTATGAAATAGAGAAGTCAAAGTAGAGCAAGTCCCACCTACCAGGTTAGCGGAGAGTGACTCACCTACCAGGTTACCTGTTCTTATGAAGGAAGGTGCGCATGAAAGTCTTTACGGAAGACCATCAAATTACTGATTAGGAAGGTATTTAAGGAATGAACTTCTATTACAGGGATTCTTTTTATTAAGACCTTTCGGATAGATAGCCCTATTGAATGAAGGTTGAACACCAACCCGCCTGGAAAGCTAAGAGTCGGCAAAGACCTAGCTGTCGAGGAATGAAAGAAGTCGCTTTCTAGGAGAAGGAGTACGAGGAAGTCAAGTCACAGGCAAGCAACCAACAGGCTAAGAGCTATCTCCCAACCTCTCCCTTATTGACAAAATGAGAGGGATTTCTGGCAATTAGCATATAAGAATTCCTGCCCTAGAAGATCGCATTTCTGACTTGAGCACCGTCTTTAGGCATTTCAGTTCTCAGGATCTTACGAAGAAAGGCTAAAGATCGTACTGAACACAACCCTATGATATGAGTGAAGGCGAGCCAGGAAAGCACCCTGAACTCATAGGGTGAAGGCGAGGAAGCTTGAAAAAGGGGCTCCTAAACAAGAGTTTTGACTAGGTAGATTTACCCTTCTACGCCGTTTTAGGTGAGTTCGGACTCAATCATTGACCGGAGATTGGGACAGAGCGGATGGCAACTAGCTGACTTCTTCCTGCCTCTCTTTCTTTGCTGCAATAGATGAGATTGGCATTGGCCTAGTTCCAATCCTTTTAGAAAAGCCCTCTTTTTGTCCATTCGGTCTTTCCATTCCTGAATCCAATCTCAATCCCGACATTTGACCTCGGCCTACTAAAGTAAAAGGCTCTTTCTATTCCGAGTTGGCCTGCACCTTTACTCTGACGAATCTCCTTAAGAATAACCAACCATGGCATTGGACGAGAGAACGTCAAGAGGCCTTTGAGGACTTAAAGGGAGCCGGATCTGGTGCTGGCCTTGCCGTCATGTTCACTGCTACTGACATATGAGACATCGCTAGTCATCCGTTTTATCTCATTCAAGCCTTGTATGTATGTCCTGGATTTCCCTACCAGGATGAAATGACTGGACAAAGAAGGGTTATTCACTGATTATTCACCGAAGAAAGGAGAGATTGGCTTCATGCCTATTCCCAAGAAGGCCATCAATGAAACTCTTCTTTCATAGCTTGGCGAATTGCTTTCCTTTCCATGCTACTTCTTTCTTTTCCACTTCATGACCAGGAATTATAGGTCGGCATTTCTTTCATTCCATCAAGAAAGGCACCTCTGGACGTCTGCTTCAACTTCAAGCCCTTCTAGGGGGGACCATGGATCAAGATTTCTGGTTCCCCTTCGATTTTCAACTTCGCAGTCTGGTTGAACAGCCTCCCAATGAGAGTGAGTCCAGTCCATCTTCCTTCCCTGGATATGCTGTGTCCTCTACATTCGCTTCGTCCTCCGCTTTTGACTCCTCTACTGCGCAAAGATTTTGATCCCCGTTTAGTGAGTCGTGAAAGCACCTACCTTATGTTTAGACGTATTGGTTTCAGTGAAAAGCCAAATAGAGAGTTTCGTATTGGTTTCAGTGAAAAGCCAAATAGAGAGTTTTGCGTGTGCCTGCTTTAGTAAGAGTAAGGAAAAAGCTTGAAAAGCGTACTTGCTTTAACAACGGAAAGAGGTTCCTTCAGCGGTTCAGCTTTAGGTCTCGGTTCAGGTGCTTTTCATGATTGTGGTCTTTGATTGGGCACGGGCGTTCCTGTCCTTACTTAGAGGTCAAGTTGCCACCTGTCTATCGAAGGGGGATTTCCCAGCCTATCTCGTGTTACCGAAAGAAGGAAGAAGAATCTAATGATTTCCCTAATTCTGTGAGAAAGAAAAACCAGTTTGTTAGAGCTGGCGCAGAGAAGCAATCAACAGAATGGGTCCCTGTTGTTCACAAGTGAAGGCACTGAACGGATCAAGATCTCGTAAATTCATTGTCTTTCTTGATTCAAATCAGAAAGAACTTCTTTCGCTATTGAAGCCATGCCTGAGCTGTCAGCTTATTAGCATCCCTCTTCTGCGTTAGGAATTGTCCGAAAAGGTTCGATTGAATCCCATGCTTTCATGGTCCCTATCTCTGCCCCGGCACTGGCCGACACGTAGGTCTATTCCGCGCTTTCCTAGGTGCGCATCTCCATCTACTAAAAGTAGGGGTGGTTGCCATAGATAGATTGGGTCATTCGTAACCAGAGCAATAACCGATGCTACAGCATAAACTAAAGCTATACGTGGCGGCCCCTAAAGGCGTAACTGACAGGTTCTGTTTTATCTGCCCATCCGAGTCATCCCGGACTCCAAAAAAGCAGAGGTGAGGTCCGGAGAGTGGGACGGATCTACCTGGCCAAGGTGCCAATGTCAAGTGGTTATCCGAAGTGTTGGAATATGCTCTACCTACGGTACCTAACTAGTCTTTCTTTTCGGTAAGTAAGAATACATTGACCGATGGGGGAGAACCCCCGAAGTAAACATAAATGAAGGGGCATACCCCACCCCAGGCAACCAAACAAAGAACTCAAGACACTCCCCGAGCTCTAAAATAAAGAAACTAACCTATGGAAAAAATTATTGAAATTAGATTACGATTACAAAGGCTAAAAATAATCCAAGTTTCTACGTAATCAAAAAGAGCCTAAGGATTAACCGAAACTAAGCACATACTAAGCCCAATAAGACACATTGGCCTAGATATACATGAGGCCAACTGAAAAACAGGTATACACATCAAATAAACTAGGATGAAACATAGGATTCGGTGGATGATTCGGCATCCTTTATTAATTGCGTATATAATGGTAGCCCTTCCTAAATAGTTTTTGAGTAGGCTAGGAAAGAAAGAAGAAATGATAGAGCGAAATGGGTTGGTTGCCCAAATATCTGATCTGATCATGGGGGATAG